TAATACTACTACTAAACTACATAGAGTATATAATATATACATTTAAAAGAAAAGCGGGTAGCGGGAATCGAACCCGCATCGTTAGCTTGGAAGGCTAGGGGTTATAGTCGACGTCAATTCAATATTTTGAACGTCTCTAATTCAAAACCGAACCCGAAACTTTGGTTTCATTCGGCTCCTTTATGGATGTGAACAATATTATAACAAAAGTCTAACCCATAACATCTATGTCAGCTTTTTTTGTCTGAATAGCAAAAAAAAACAAATAGCTTTCTAGATGATCCCTCTAGAGGAGAGTGATTATACCAATCTTTCTAGTTACTTCGTTCTCTATTTTTAGTTTAGTTGAGAAGATCCTGAGGAAAGCGATTTTAGTTCCACCGAGCTAAAACAATAGGTTGATGTCTCTAGTAAACTACAGGCATCGTTTAACAGCTATTTTGCTTCCACTTTTTTCGTATAGAAAAACTCGAAGATTTAGTTACGATTTGAAACCTACTTTCTACCTGCATCCATGGATCCTTTACTATTAGTTATGTAAGTATTAACTAAATACTATAATCCAATTTTAAAATTATGTTTCGCAATTTCATAATCTACTTTCTTACTTTGTAAGTAACTGTTGGATATAAATCGCGAGAATCTAGATTTTTCTCGACTATGTTATTGAGAAGTAAAGGGTTTAATCCTTTTTTATAGAAAATAAAGTTTTTGCTCGGAATATCAATCAAACCGAAAGCAAAGACCCTTTAACTTTTAAAGGGTTAATAAAACGAATCACACTTTTACCACTAAACTATACCCGCCACAATGCAATTATTGCATAAAACTAGCACTTTTGTCCAATAGGGAAATGGGACATAATATAATTCAACAGTAGATCCCTCCTTTTTTCGTTTTCGTGGATCGAAATAATCTTTCTTTACTCTATCCTATGCTTGAATATTAGATTTCTTATTGAATTTTCTATTTAGAATTTCTATATTAGATATCTTATATAGTAGTAAATACATAGTAATAGTACTATACTAATAATATAGAATATTATTTAGAATATTTTTTAAAATATATCATTAAGTAATTGGTTTTTCAAATACAAAAAATCTAAATTATTCTTATATCTAGAAATTTGTTGGAAACAAAAAAAGGCCCGGCTAAGGACTGCCCGGGCCCGCCCGCGGCAATAAAAAGGGCCTTTCGAACAAAATCAAGGCAAGGGTCTTGTCGGTCTTCTTTAGTTTTGTTTTATTTTTAGATTGTTGGAACTTTCGAGTCCATATACTTTATATAATATGTTATTTACAAATTTCTGATAAAGTTGTACATAAGAAAGAAAAATTTCTTCCTTTTTGTTTAATCTAATCTAACATAGTAATTATCTTTTTGAATTAGGAGAGATGGCTGAGTGGACTAAAGCGTCGGATTGCTAATCCGTTGTATGAGTTATTCGTACCGAGGGTTCGAATCCCTCTCTTTCCGTTTTCGTTGATGACTTGATTTTTTTTTTCAAATTTTGCAAATCTTTTGTTCCTAGTTACCCCTAAAATTCTAAGAAAATGTAAAAGAGAACTTCCCTTTTAGTCTTCACGCCCAGGATTACGCGCGGGATCATTAGAGAGGAATCCAAAGATGAAGAGAGAGACAAAAAATATCACTACTGTGTAAACAAAGAGTTTGAGAGTAAGCATTACAAAATCTCCAAGATCATTTTTTTTGAAAAAAGAGAATAGATCCTCCAATTTCTACCTCATAGGCTGTTTAGATACCAAAAACTAGGCTCTTTCTAGAAAAGAAATCAAAAAAATTTGCATTAATTAATATTATTTGAATTTGAATATGATTTCGCAGGGCTTTTACTTAAGAAAGGGTGAAAAAACGAGGTAAACCAAATTTATCTTGACTATCAAAGAAGTTCAATGTTTGAGTCGGGGGTAGAGTTCCGATTCTAAAACTTATCTGATCTGAGCAATTGTGATAATTTTTTCTCGAATAAATCATGAATTTTCTAGGAAATTTTTAAGGATCTTATCGAAAACTTACAGCAGCTTGCCAAACAAAAGCTAAGAGAAAAAAGAATAGAGGTATGGTTGGCATAATATCTACAATTGGATTCAAAAAAGCATAGGCCTCAGGCAATTTTCCGAAGAAAAGATTGTGTGAATAAAGGTCAGAATTAAGACAGATACAAATCAAACTAAAGATATTAAGCATAACATACATTTTTTTCTTGAACATAATTGTATTTTGATTGAGTTTTTGATAGAAGTAAAAGGGAAAAAAGTAAGGTCGACAAAAAATTATTCTTTTGAACCCATACGATCAAAAATTCTCCAATTCTCAAAAGAGAATAGAAGAAATCATACTTTCATACAATATCTTAATTGAATTTTATCTAATGATCAATAAATGATGTTGAATTCTAGACCCACACCTATCAAAATACTAGTTAAGAATTCCCTCGATATTTAAATTGGAGTTGACAACTAATTGTTATAAATATTAGGCTTTAATTGGCGTTGAATAAAAATCTAAATGGGGCGTGGCCAAGTGGTAAGGCAACGGGTTTTGGTCCCGCTATTCGGAGGTTCGAATCCTTCCGTCCCAGAGGTACTTTTTAGAATAGAAAAAACACGCTTCTGCTTAAATTAAAGGTTGAATTTTTGGTGAAATGCGTTTCGTTCTTATTCTTTTTTCTGTTATCAATCATACTCTTTTTCACAAACAAAAAACTAATCTAGTTAGTTCCCGATGGGTATAATTTAATCTACTTAGGATCTAAGTAAGGTGGGAACATGGATTAGGAGAGTTTACATTTTTAAAAACCAATTGGTCCTTTGATCATATTTCAAACCCTTTTTTTCTATTTAGGATTAGGTAAGTTAGTTAGAAAAGCCCCATCTTGCATATCTATTTTTAATTTTATTCAAAACGGAATTTTCAATAATTTTCTATTATTCTTTAGATTAGTAAGTATAAGTAAATTAAGTAGTCTAATTATTCAGGAATTCTTCTGAATTCAAACTGTTTTGGTACCAATCAAATTCACTCAAACTTAATAGCCGTAAGTGTATGTAGCCGTTAGGTGAAAAAAAGAAACAGGAGCTCCTGTTAATGAATCTATGATTAAACAAATAAAAAAAAATAATTCTAATTTCTAATAAATTTATTATATAATTATATAAATAATTTTATTTAGTTTTAATTTTTAATAAACTATTAAATAAAATAAAAATATATATTAATATATATATTAAATAATATATTATACACATACATAAAAAAAAATTATACATAAAATATAAATAATGAAAAAAAATGAAAAAAATCAAGTATTAAGTAAAAGTTTATGTTATTCATAAGTGTTTTATTTTACTAAAAGTTTTAGAATAATAAAATGAAAAAAAGGGAGTTGTTCGATCAATTTAATAGATATAAAAACAACTTTTTTCCTGCTTTGTTTTTTATCTAGTTTATTATTCTTTAATAATTCAATTTTAAATCAATTAAATTAAAATCTAAGGGGTTTATACTTCTTTTTTTCTATAATGATCAAGTTCCGAAAAATATTTCCCGACCGCTATTTCTATTATATAATTAATTATTCTATAATTATTTAAATATTATTTAATCTAATTATATTTCTGAATATATAGAAAGAGTATAGATTGAAACATATACACAATAAATAATTGAACCGATGACTATTCCTGATTTCATAATTGAATCAATTCCATACCAATTCCAAATTTAGAGGAATGTCATGCTAAAACTTCGTTTGAAACGATGTGGTAGAAAGCAACGTGCGACTTGAAGGGCCCGATCCGTTGTGGATTCTTTCTTTTATCCACCATTTTCTATTTTTATTATTTATTTATAATTATATTTATTTATAATATAATTATATTATAAATATAATATATTAAGATATATTAAGTAAATATATTAATTTAGAATATAATTATAATAAAATATTAAGTAATATTTAAGTAATATTAAGTGAAGGTGCTCGTGACTCGACACCAGTCGGTAATCAAAAACAGTCCATGGTGGAGCTCGAGTATAACGTATTAATTCATTTTTCGGAGCAAGAATCTAGGGTTAATGCAAATGAATAAATTGGAGAATAACTTCATGAATGTCTCTTAGATATTAAAATTGAAAGGATCCTATTTGATAAAATTCTTCAGTAATAAGGTTCGAATTAATCAAACTTTTTCGATCCAACAAAGTGTATCACACGGAATCCATCGTTTGTAAGATTCTTGGATGGAAGGAAATCTAAAAGAAGGGGTATGTTGCTACCGTTTTAAAAGGATTAAGAAACACCGAAGTAATGTCTAAACCTAATGATTAATAAAGGATCCCAAAACAAGGAAGCACCGTCTCACTAATTGCTGGGCCAGATTTAAGAATTCAAATCTAGTTTTTAAAGCAGAGACAAACGAAAAGGCGGGCGTAAAGATTACTCAATAAATGAAATTGCCTAACCATTTTTTTTTTGAGCTATTTAAGAGTTATTTAATTTGAGTTATGAGTACAAATTATCTCTTTTTTTTTTTTATTTTCGAGAAAGAAGAAGAAAAAAAGATTTAAATAATAGTCTAATTGATTTGATAATTTTAAAGATGTTTTTGTCATTTTTTAGAATTGTATCCTTTAATATACCCTTTAATACATAGTATACATAGAAAAAACTTCAGATCAAATTCTTTTTTCTTGAGCCGTACGAGGAGAAAACTTCATATACGTTTCTAAGAGGGGTATTGTTCATCTACATCTATCTCAATGAGCTGTCTATCGAATCGTTGCAATTGATGTTCGATCCCGAAGAGAAGGAAAAGATCTTCAAAAAGTGGGTTTTTATGATCCAATAAAAAATCAAACTTATTTAAACGTTCCTGCTATTCTATATTTTCTTGAAAGGGGTGCTCAACTCACAGGAACCGTTCAGGATCTCTTTAAAAAAGCGTGGGATTTTAAGGAACCTCACCCTAATAAAAGTGAATTAAATTAATTACTAATAAAAAAAAAGGAAATTAAAAAGGGGGAGGGGGTAGTGACTTGTATATGACTTTGTATAATGTTTCTCGACTCTTTTTTATTTACCCCCCCGCCCCTTATCGCTGTTTATTTAGCATCTCCCTTGCATACCTAATAATAGGAAAACGTATAAGAAAACTAATAGCGTCAAGTTTCTGTATTATACTTTGTTAATATCTTAATGATTTTTATGATTTTTCATTAGTGTGGATTAAAAAATTCTAGTAATTTTGCACGCATTTCTGCTTTGTGTGTGTATCTATATACATATATACAATAGAAGTATAAATGCATTATCAATACAATAAAATTTTATAAGCTTTTATTTTATATAATATTTTAATATTTGTGTCAATTGGTTTTATTTTGTTTTTTGCGGTGGATTCTTTTTGCACCATTCATGTTGACAACAGTTTATCCAACAAATATAATTCATTGTAATAAGTAAAGTGGATCTATTTATTTCATGGATTTGGTTGGTTTTTTCTTTACGTGATTTAAAATTTAAAAGGGGATTCCTTGATATAGGAGGTTTTTTTAATTAATTTGTTTAATTGATTAAAGAAAGGAATAAATAACGGTGACATTCTATAAATTTTGCCGTTTATGTTTATCTATATTTATATTTTTCTTTTTTTTATAAAATTAGACCCGCTAAGTTTCTAAATCCATAGATAAAATTTTTTTTATTTGTTAGTTCAACGGTTTAATTCCCTCGTCTGGTTTCTTTGTTAAGTTTATTTTCATTCTGATTGTATCTATTCATTTTTTTATTTATTTAGATTTATCTTGTTCTTTGGGTTGCTAACTCAACGGTAGAGTACTCGGCTTTTAAGTGCGACTAGGATCTTTTACACATTTAGATGAAGCAAGGTATTCGTCCATACCATCGGTAAGGTTTGGAAGACCACGACTGATCTTAAAAAGGAATGAGTGGAAAAAATAGCATGTCGGGTTGAGGGAGAGTCTTTCGTTCTTTCCGGATCAGGATAAAAAACCGGGTTTGGTTTCGTGGAACGGAAGAAAAGAAAGTTTGGTTGAATGAATAAATGGATAGGGCCACGCGGCTTCAATTAATTGAAGGAATATACAAAGCAACGAGCTTATCTTTTTAATTTGAATTAATTCCTGACTAATTAGATGTTAAAAATATATTAGTGCCTAATGCAGGAGGGGTTTTTCCCCACAAGCGGATTCACGGTTTTTTGAATTAATCCTAACTATTCTAACTCTCCACTATGAAACGGAGATATGTGTGTCAAAGAAGCAGTATATTGATAAAAATACATTTTTCCGAACTCAAAAGAGCGATTTGGTTGAAAAAATAAAGGATTTCTAATCATCTTGCTATCCCAAACATAGACTCAAAATCGAAAAGGCAAAGATAGAGAATCCGTTCATAAGTTTCTACACACCTCCGAAGTTTTTATTCTTACTAGAATACTTTGTTTTTAACTGTATCGCACTATGTATCATTTGAAAATTCGAAAATCTTTTACCTTTGTTTCGAATAGAATATTAAATGGAGCAAATCAAAAGATATTTACAGCTTGATAGATCTCAACAGTACGTCTTTCTATATCCACTTATCTTTCAGGAGTATATTTACGGACTTGCTCATGGTTGTAGTTTAAGCCGATCTCGTTTGTTGGAAAATCGAGGTTATGATAATAACTACAGTTTCCTACTTGTTAAACGTTTAATTACTCGATTGTATCGACAAAATGTTTTTATTATTTTTGCTAATGATTCTAATAAAAATTTATTTTTTGGTTGCAACAGGAATTTCTACCCTCAAACGATATCAGAAGGGTTTGCATTTATTGTGGAAATTCCATTTGATATACGATTAATATCTTCTCAAGAAGCGAAAAGAATATTAAAATCTCACAATTTACGGTCAACTCATTCCCTATTTCCTTTCTTAGAGAACCATCTTTTCCATTTTAATTCGGTATTAGATATACTAATACCCCGTTCCATCCATCTAGAAATTTTGATTCAAACCCTTCGTTATTCGGTAAAAGATGCCTCTGCCTTGCATTTATTACGCTTATTTTTCCATGAGTATTGGAGTTGGAATACTCTTAGTGTTACAAAGAAACGCCTTTTTGATTTTTCACCAAAAAGAAATCAAAGATTTTTTTTCTTATTATATAATTCTTATGCATATGAATACGAATCCATTTTTTACTTTTTGCGTAACAAATCTTCTCAATTGCGATCAACATCTTTTGTATTCTTTCTTGAACGCCTCTATTTTTATGGAAAAAAAGAACGTCTTGTAGAAGTCGTTGGTAAGGATTTTCGAGTTAGTCTATGGCTATTCATAGATCCTTTTATGCATTATGTTAGGTATCAAGTAAAATCAATTCTAGTTTCAAAGGGTACACCTCTTTGGATGAATAAATGGAAATATTATCTTGTCAATTTTTGGCAATATCACTTTGATCTGTGGTT